GAAAAAAGGGATCCTTTGCTCTGATGTTTCACTCTATTCCTTTTTTCTTATAATGTTTTTTAAAAATTGAATTGAATATATTGACTGATTCAAAGTAGAAATCCATCGATTTTATGAATAATCCAATACGTGTGGATTTATCGGTATGAAACATCCTGCAAATCTTTTATTTACTAAAAAACAAATAAAAAACGAATGATAAAAAGAAATATTTTTTATTTTATTTTTATATTTATATATAGAAATATATAGAAAATAAAAAAAGGGATAAAATAAGAACTGTAATGAGATAATAAAGAAGTATTTAGATATACGTAAAGATTTAATCCGCTTTTCAGTTGGAACAAAACAAGAAAAGTCTTTTTTTGTTTGAATAATTTTACTAAGTTATAAGTTGAAGTGAATTGAATCATTGAAGAAGTTCTATTTGTTCAATGAATTACTCTCCCCTCATTTCCCCTTTTTTTGTTTCTGTTTGTCCATTACTGTTATGAATCTAAACAAAAAAAAAGAAGTTAAGATATACCTGTAAAAGATAACTAGGGATAAGAATCCTTGGCGAACAGGAGAAAAAACACGATTCTTTCGATACAAGACGACACAAGAAAAATACCTTTCTTGTGTCGTCTTGTATCGAATAGAAGATTAGGAAGACTAAAAAGACTTTATAGAAATCTTTTTTACTTTCATTTTTCCCGTCTTTGCCTTGTATTCTATTCCTTTGTATGCTTTTTTTCTATTATTAGGAATAGTATACAAGTAATGAGTTTCAGACATCTCACAAAAGAAAAAACAGTATAAAAAAAAAAAGTAAAAGGCTTACATAATTTTTGAATCATACAATACATAATTCTATCAATCGACAAGTTTAAGGAATCTCTAGATCTAGAAATTTATTTCGTACAACTGAACCTTTTCAAACTGTTTCTTTTTCAGAACCAAAAAGATTTGTGCCAAAATCACAGATGCCAAGAAGAACAAAAGGCCTTGGACTCGTAATGGATCTTGAAGCACTATTTCTGCGTCTCCCTGCCCAAACCCTCCTACATTTGGATTACTTGTTAATGGTTGATCAAGCTTGATGGATTCACCTTCTGAAACAAGAAGTTCTGGTCCTGGAGGTATAATATCAACCACTTGACGTCCATCTAATGCATCAATTATGGTTATTTCATACCCCCCCTTTTCTTTACGTACTATTCTGCTTACTATACCGGCTGATGTAGCATTATAAACTGTATTGTTACTCTTGCTACCATCAGGATAAATCTGACCCCTTCCTCTGTTCCCACCTACATATATAGGATATTTTAAGAAGTGAACGTCTTTTTTCGTAGCAGGGTCGGGAGAAAGAATGGGAAAGACGATTTCACTATATTTCTGACCGGGAACAGGACCTATCACAAGAATATTTTTTTTATTAGGACGATAAGACTGAAAAGAAAGATTGCCCATCTTTTCTTTCATTTCGGGAGAAATACGATCGGGGGGGACTAATTCGAATCCCTCGGGTAAAATAAGAACAGCTCCCACATTTAAAGCTCCCTTTTTACCATTAGCAAGAACTTGTTTCAGTTGCATATCATAAGGAATTCGAACAACTGCTTCAAATACAGTATCAGGAAGTACAGCTTGCGGAACTTCAATATCCACGGGCTTATTAGCTAAATGGCAATTGGCACATACAATTCGACCAGTCGCTTCTCGTGGATTTTCATAACCCTGCTGCGCAAAAATGGGATATGCATTTGAAATAGATGCTCGAGTTATTACATATATCATGATCGATAAAGAAATGGATCGAGTCATCTGTTCTTTTACCCAAGAAAAAGTATTTCTATTTTGCATAGTCCAATCATAGATCCCGGAATTTCTACAATAAATTCGATAGGTAGCTAGTAGAATTCCCTATCCACAAGTTTGCCATTGTATTGATTGTACTGAAAGAATTGTACTGGTGGAATATGGTATGAATACCTTGAACTGAAAAGGTAGAAGTAAAAAAAATAAGTAAGATTTAAAACGATTTCTTTATACACGAAGCAAAAGTCTGATTTGATTGATATCAAGAGATCTAATGAATTCTTCATTCATTCATTGAATGATAAATTACTACAAGGGAAGGAGATACACGATTTAAAAAATGGAAGATCCAATATTTCACAATTGTATCTAGAATCACTGGGAAAGTGAAAACAAGACCAGATATAATTTGATCGTTCTGAGCCAATCCAAAATCGTTGTATATCGAACCAATCATTAGTTCCCAACCATGGGTCGAGTGGAATCCGATCCATAAATCAGTAACTAAAAGAATAGAAAAAGCTTTTATTGTGTCACTTAAGTTATAGAGAAATTCCTGAATCCAAGAATTAAGAATGAAAAGTTCTTCATTACCCAAAATAAAATAACTACTTAGAATAGCGAAACAGATTAGATTTGTCGATAAATGCAAAATTATATGGAAATGAGATTCATTGTGTCTTTTGACCAATTGTATTGTTTCCTTGTGCATTCCTATATGAAGCCCTTGCCCTTGTATATATGTGTCCGAGTACTGCTTTATCATCTCGTCCAACAGGAATAGTTCTTCTAATTACATAAAATTTTCTAGAACATTTTTCTCTTGAATATCATTCAAAAGGATTTCGGATTGCCTGGTATTCCACCAATTAATAATCCAAGTTTCTAGACTTTTCTTAAATGAGAGAGAAACCCACCAGGGCAAAAAGAGTATAGACACAAGATATGGGAGGGAAGCGTAATGCTTTCTTTTTTTTTTTCATTATGTATCTGTGATGTTAATGAACCTGTTTCATTCGTTGATTCTATCTTAGATTTCTATGAAGCGCGAGTTCTATAACAAGAACCTATAACTATAACAAGAACAAGGTATCGAATTTATGGGTCTTTTCCTATTTTTGTTTTTGTGTCAGAATTAAGGTCTTTGTATCTAGAATAGAACATCGAAGAAGGGACCTTTTCGAATGCAAAAAAAAAAAAGAAGTAAATATTCTTTCCAGATTCCAGAAATACCAATTAGGAAAATTGTAACCAATTCCATCTTCATTTATTCCTTTCGATGAAGACTCGAAAATCCATTTTAAGTAACGAATATTATTTTTATTTTAAGACGAACCCTACCAGATCCTTTAATTCTTTTATTTCTATTTCGAATTCGAAAGATTTAACTTTTTAATCGCAGCACGGGGATAGGGTATCAATTCAAAATCAGGGAACTAAAAGGAAGAATTCTGTTTTTACGAAAACAAAAGGTAAGATATTTGATGAATCTATACTTAACTTAGATTAGACTTCTTAATGAAACTTATTAGACCTTTAATTAGTATAAAAGAGTTAAGCTGGGGTCCATGTATATGCGTATATTTTGGTGTACTTTTGGTGTACAAATAGTTTATAGTTTATATTAATACTTAAATTCTTAATACTTATTCTTAATACTTAATATATATTATATATAAATTATTATTATTTATTATATTATAATTAATAATTATATAATTATTATATTTTTTTTATTCTTTATGCGTCCTCCTGGTTTTTTTATTTGTATTTGAGATGTATAATGTATGTGAACTGCTGCCTCAACGGAACGGTAAAATAGAATATAGCATCCTTTGTCGGAATGAACATTTTTAAGAAGCTGCAGTTGTCTTAAAAGGATAATTAGTAAGTTCTTCTCTCATGCTGAGATTTCTTCTTCAGTTCATTTCATTCAATTGGTACGCGCAAGAAATAGGCCAATTCGGCAGCTTTTTGTTCAATTTCTCGTGGATTAAAATTATCATCAGTACGAGTCAAGGGAATGGCTCCTTGACCCCGGATTTCCATATAAAGGACACGACGAGTAAAAAGACCCTCTCCCACCTCTATTCTGATTGATTGGATATCTTTCAGAAAGAAACGAAAGAAGATGCGACGATTTTTTCCAGGGAATCCCCAACGAAAAAAGCACATTATCCCTTCTTTTCTATCGAATCGGTCATAACCACTACCTAAATTCCATGAAATTGTGCACCACAAATAAGAACTAATGAATAGACCTGCGATCCCATAGAAAGACATCACGATCCCTTGTGGGAAAAAAACAATTTCCTGAGAAGGAAATACGGATATCAGATTCCTACCAAGATAACTGGAAGTTCCAACCACTAAGAATCCTAGTGAACCTAAAAAAAGGATACAGGCCCAGCAAAAATTACTTGTTTTTCGAGACCCCGTTATAAGTTCTATCCATATATGTTCTGATCGCCAATTCATACTATACTAGATCCAGTTGCATTCGATTAGAATTGAGAAAATAACCCAAATAGATTTTACTTTTCTTGCTTGATTCCGAAATAACTTCCATCAACTAGCAGTATTCTGACATGAACCATTAGGAATAATTGGTTAGATACATTGAGTTTATATTTCAAAGATTAAAAAAAAAAATATTTGCTGATCATTTTTAATTTAATTGATATTGATTAAGCTATAACCGCATATACATACATTAATGCATATATTATGCATCAGTATACATAACAATTTTTCCGTTTGTTTTCGGAAAGGCCACATATCATATATCCTACCATATTACACTAAAAAAGTATTTGTATGATGATCCAGCGTTGAAATAAATTGATGAGATTTGGTCCCATCATTTTTAGACAATCTTATTTCTTTGGACATAAAGAGATAAAGAAGCCATTGCGATTGCCGGAAAGACTAGGCCCACTAAAGGAACCAAAATAGAGGGAAAGTTAAAATCTATCATAGAACGGGTACCTCGATTTCATATTTGTACCTATTATAATTATAAAGATATCTTATGATACGTCTACCTATTATAAAAAATATGAATATAATCTTAATATTCTTAATATTAAAGTACTTAATAATAAAAATAAATAAGTACAAGGAATGTAGAACTAAATGAAGTTTACCTATTCCTCTTTCTACACGAATATGTATGACAGTCCACTTTCATAAATTTTATTCTTCTTTTCCCATCCTTAATTTTATTTATATCTTTTCTTTCAAAAAACCTTTGTTTGTTTTGAAAGAAAAGAATTTTTTATGAATTCGCGACTTTAACCAATCTTATCCAACAAACAAAACAGGGGTTCTCGGTAAATAGAAATAATTTATATTCTTATTATTCTTTATTATCATTCTATATTCATTCTTATATTCTTCTTAGTTTGATTATTTGATTATATATTCTATATTTGAATTTGATTTGTTTTTATATTTTATTTTTTTTTTTAATCTTGATTCAAGGGAAGGAAACCCTGTAGTTGAAATAACTCACTGAGAACACCTTTTAAAAGATTACGTGGTACGATTGGGTCGAATAAGCCCTTATCGAATAAATACTCAGCCTCTTGTGAACCGTCAGGTACTGTCTTTTTCAATGTTTGTTCAATTACTCTTTTGCCCGCAAACGCAATATAGGCATTAGGTTCAGCAATAATGATATCTCCCAACATACCAAAACTTGCTGTAACTCCGCCAGTTGTAGGAGATGTAAGGATTGATACATAGAATAACTTTTTATTTGATTGATAATCATATGAAGCAGAAGATATTTTAGCCATTTGCATCAAGCTCAAACTCCCTTCTTGCATGCGTGCTCCTCCAGAAGCACACACAATAATGACAGGTAGAGATCGATTAATAGCATACTCGATCAAACGGGTTATTTTCTCACCTACTACGTATCCCATACTACCTCCCATAAACTGAAAATCCATAACTCCAATTGCTATGGGAATACTATTTAGTTGACCTATGCCCGTTTGAACAGCTTCAGTTAAACCCGTTTTTTTTTTATAAAAAAAGATGCGATCTGTATAAGGTTCCTCTTCTGAATTAAATTCAATGGGATCCATAGAGACCATATCCTCATCCATAGGCTCCCAAGTGTCAGGATCAATAAGAAGTTTGATTCTATCTGAACTACTCATTTTCAAATGATATCCGCAGTATTCACAAATATTCATTTTTGAAAAAAAAAATTTTTTATAATTTAATCCATAACAATTCTCGCATTGAACCCATAACTCTCTGTATTTTGTATTTATATCGAAATCATTAGATATTCCTCTTTCATTGAGATAACTGCTACTAGTACTACTCGAATTTTCACTTTCAATACTACTTATAGTTTGACTTTCCGTACAAATGAAACTATAAATGTAACTGTCGATACCACTGTAAATGTCACTATTAAGACTGATTTCAAAACGAAGATAACTATCAATGCAACTATTAATGTGATTATTCCAATTAGATTGAGTATCATCCATGGAATAATAATAGTAGTAATTGCTACTCTTAGACTCACTATTCAAATAACTATAAAAAAGTATCTCTAGTTCATTCAAAAAAGAATTAGCATTGTCAATCTCAAAAATCTGATTTTCAATATCAAAATATACAGAATAACTGTCACCATTACTATTTTTAACTAAAAAAGTATCATCAGAGATCAAACTAAAAATATTTCTGCTATCAAATAAATAATCTAGATAATTAATATTACCGAAACTATAACTGCCACTATCACTCCAACTAGGAATCCTTTTCTCCGCATCATTTAGAATAGGTTCATTACTTCCACTAGTATGTCCAATATCATCAAGACTATCCATTGATTTACTTAGTCCACACCTATGTTCTAACTTATTGTTAAACAAGATCGAATTGAACCAACATTTTTCCATAGAGCCTTTCTGCCCCCTATTTGATGAAAACTTAATACCTAATATATGAATAGTCATTCGATGAATAAAAAAATCATTTTACTATTTTTTTTTTTTATCATTCAGAATTCAAATGAAGCATATTATCCAATCATTAAAATTATTAATTAAAAACGAGCGAGTCTTGAAAAGAAAGAAAGGATTCTTCTCCTGTTGGGGAATCCAGTTAATCATTTCAATATTTCAATATATATTATGATAGAATCTTTTCCTCAAAAAAAATCTAAGGAGAGGTTTCTTAAAAAACTTTAAATTCTCATCAAAAAGATACATAGTTGTTTCTTCCCATAAATTTTAAATAGATTCTCGTAGAATCTCGTGTCATACAGTCAAATAATAAATTTGTTTATTACAACAGGGAACGAAAAAGACAATATCAATATAAAGGATGGGGGTAGAAGGGATCTTTCCCTTGGCTTGATCCTTGATCTATGGCCTGAATATAAAATGATCCACCAATCCAGTCCTAAGGATACATAATTAAGCCTATGGCTCCAACAATAAATAATAAATAATAGATTAGTCTTCAATAAATAATAGAAATAGATTAGTCTTCGATCTTATGTTGTATATACTTGTATATGGTAAGGTCTGTACATATATATGCAAATACACAAATACCCTCATTCATAGTATAGGATTAGTATAACATGTTCGTTCTTTATTCTATTCGGCCCAATCTTTTCTTAAAAAAAAGATTGGGCCAAGTTTCATTGCAATCAATTAGGAG